AGAAGATTGTTTACGAAAAAAAACTAATAAAAATTCACATTCAAATACATAAGAATTATATATAAATCGAAAAAATCTTTTATTTTCTTTTGAAATAGCATAAATAGATTTTTTCGAAGTAATGGAACTATTCCAATTAGGATATTCGTGGAGAAAGAATCGCAATAAATGCAAAGAAGGAACATCTTGGGTCCAACATTGAAGGATTTGAACCAAGATTTCCAGATGAATAGGAGGAGGTATTACTATATCTGACACATAAGTTAAATGTGTTAATTTGTCCTCTAAAAAAGGAAATATTGAATGAATAGATCGTAAATTTTGAGATTTCGGTATTTCTTTTTCTTCAAGGGAAGATATTAATCGCAGCAAGAATGGAATTTCCATAATGAGTACAAAACCTTCTGACATCATTTGAGAATAAAAATAATTGCTGTGCCCAACGATTCGATTTTGGCTCGAATTATCAACTGAATAAATCAAATAATTCTGTTGATATATTCGAGTAATTAAATGTTTCACAAGTACTGAACTAGATTTATTGTCATAATAATGAATTTCCGCAAAAATCGAACCATTTAAACCATGATCATACGCAAGTGCATAAATATACTCCTGAAATAGAAGTGGATATAGGAATAGGAAGTGCCTTTGCCTAGATCCATCTATTTCTAAATATCTTCGAAATTCTTCCATTTTAATTTCTATTTGAACAGGGAGCAGGGGGTATTTCTTGGGTTATCAAATGATACATAGTGCAATACGGTCAGAGCGGGATATATATTATATATATAATATAATACAGACAGTAAGAAATATATATTTACTCCCCTGGGGGGAGTTCAATCAACAGATTTTTTTCTCTCCTTTTCTATCTAATCTCGTTCTAATTACAAGGGGGTAAAAAAAATCCTTTATTTTTGAAACCTGATCGCTCTTTTGACTTTGGAATAAACTCTCTTTATCAGTATACTATTTCTTCTACACATTTGTCTCCAAACCAAAATTAGAATATAATTATTAAATATAAATAGCTAGGATTCATTAAAATAAAAAAAAAAAGAACCAATAGTCCACTCAGAGGAACACCCTTTCCCCCCATCAGGCACTAATTAATTTTTAACATCTAATTAGATCGGGTAATTGTTCAAATTTAGAACATAAACTCGTTGTTTTTTGTTTTACCTGAATTGGAGCCACAAGACTCTATCCATTTATTCACTAGACCTAATAACTGTAAATGGGAATCGATTTTTTGTCCACTCCAAAAACCAAAACAATATTTTTACTTTTAGTAAGGATCCGGTAAGGATAAACTCCAAATTCCACTTGAAAAATTAAAGAATTTCCATTTTATTATGACATGCTCTTTTTTCCATTCATTACCTTTTTTTAGAATCAGTCATGGCCTTATAGACTCTACCTATAGTCTAGACGAATTCGTTGCCTCATCCAAATGTGTAAAAGATCATAGTCGCACTTAAAAGCCGAGTACTCTACCGTTGAGTTAGCAACCCCGAAAAATATGAACGATCAAAATCAAAAAAAGATCAATTAAATTGCGTGATCCCAACCAAAAATGGAACTAGAAAAAAAAAAGAAGGATTTTATGTTATGTAAAGTAACAAACAAATTACTAATAAAGATCCCAAAATTGACAAACTATCCATTTTTCTCCATTTTTTTTTTAGTTTCGTTAAAAAAATACGCCTTGTCTTCTATAAGTATACAGTATTAAATGCAGCAAGACATCATTTGATTGATGTGAAGGAAAAAACCAATATAAGTTGAGTATAAAGAGATCTATTTATCTATGATCGAATTATATTTGTTCAATCCACCGTTGTCAATATGAATGGAATATTGAGAAAATAAATCAAATTAAGTAAATCAAAGAAACAAATAAGGACTTGTGTTTATTTGATTGGCACGACTTAAATAAATAAAATACGAAATTCGTAGAAAAAAAAAAAGCAGAGAATAAAATCTCGGATTTATTCAATTCAATCAATAGAGATATTATAAACAAGATTAATCCCTTGCTTTGAATTCCACTAACAATAAAAATTTAAAAATGAATAGAGTAAGAAAAAGAGAAATTGTGAGGAAATAATTACACTAATTACACAAAGATAGATACTAGTTACCCCCCCCCCCTTTTTTTCATTAATTTGTTTTCTTTTCATTTTAAATTTAATTAATTTAACTCGAAATTCTTTTTTTTAAATAAAATAACTCTGCCTGCATCATGAACAATTACTGTAGGTTAAGCGCCTTTTTCAAGAAAATATAGCATTTAAATAAGTTTTCTCATTTATCAGATCATAAAAACTCACTTTTCGAAGATCTCTTCCTTCTCTTCAAAAAAGAAAGAGAACATTAATTGTAACGATTCAATAGATGGCTTATTGGAAGAGATATAAATAAACAATACCCCCCCCCCCTAGAAATCCAAATGATTCAAATTTCCGTTCGAATTTCCGTATATAATAGCAAATAGATCCATAAAATAATAAATTAGACTACGATTAATGAATTAGACTACGATTTCAGTCGTTTTTTTCCGTAAATGAAGAAAAAAAAATATTATTCGTACTCATAACTTAAATTCTGAAAGAGTTCGAAGGTAAATCTTTAGACATTTATTGAGCAGTTTCAAATCTATTTTTCTTTCTCATTCTGATTCAATTGTTTCAACAATTTCAAATAGTGTTTCCTGGTTCCAGAATCCTTTATCTTTGCTTTGTTTGTAAAATCCTTTGATTTAGACAGTATCCTTACTTACTCTACTTTCAAAACAACATACCCTTTTTTCTTTTTTGTTATTTCTTTCTATATCTATAGAAAAATAATCCGAATAATTGATTCCCTTGTGATACACCTTTTGTCGAAATAGTTTTAACAATTCTGACAAATTGTACTTTTTTTATTCCAAACTTTTCCAAATTGAACCTCAAGTCACGCATTTTTCTACCACATACGTCGTTTAAAATGATGTTTTACATAACATTCCTCTAACTTAATTAGAACTGATATGATATGAAATTGATTCAATATGGAATCATGAATAGTTATTGGCTCAACCGGTATAGTATATAAAGAAATCCATATTTTCTATATATAGATTTATAAGTGTTTATCTGAAACAGTTTCAGCAAAAATCCAATTAATTTTTCTAACCACACACCCAGCTTTCTAAACTTTCAGTTTAAGACCGGTGATGAAATGAAAAAAGTCCTTACTCTCTAGTTTCCATATAAAATGTGAAATTTATATACCCTATTTATTTTTATTTACTTTTTTTGAAAAGGAAATAGAGAGGTCTTTCTTTCGCATTTCGACTGATAATACATCATGTAAGAATTTACATTTACTAAATTTAGAGGGCATAAAGTTTCTCTACATAATCTCTACATAATCTCTAAGTAATAAAATAATCTCCAAGTAATTAACTTCAATATAAATATAATATAAATAGGGGTCTTCAATTTCAATATAAATATGAATAATATAAACATACTTTGAGTATAAATAATATACCCATTTTTTTTGAATGAAGATAAAAATCTTTTTTTTTTTTTATCCACATTTAATTTAAGACTTGATTACGTTTTTGAGAAACCAAATGAAAGAAAAGATATCATTCTAATAATTTTTCTTAGAATTCAGAAAGGAAAGATTGTTCTCTTTATCTTTAAAAATTTTCTGTCATGTTTAATGTAATGTTGTATATAATGTGATCCAATCTTTCCATTAGAAAATGGAAAAGATATGATCTGGGACGGAAGGATTCGAACCTCCGAGTAACGGGACCAAAACCCGCTGCCTTACCACTTGGCCACGCCCCATTTAGATTTCTATGTTTATTTGACACTAATAAATACTACTAATGATATTAGTTATTCGTCAATTCCAACACAAATACATACGGAATACATTGTTACTAGAATTCGACACACATATAGGATATAGAATATCAAAAAAGATTCATTGATCATTATATATAATTCAATTAAGATATTGTAGGAAAGTATAATTCCTTATTATTCTCATTTTAGAACGGAACAAACGGAACAAAGGATTTTAAAGTTGGGAGAGTTCGTAGAAAAAAAATGGATTGTTTGACCTGCTTTTATTTCACTTCTTAGAAAAATGACTTAATCAAAATAAAATTATCTCATCTACAAGAACAAAATCTTTATTATGCTTAATATCTTTAGTTTAATCTGTCTGAATTCTGTCGTTTATTCGAGTAGTTTTTTCTTCGTTAAATTACCCGAGGCTTATGCCCTTTTTAATCCAATCGTAGACGTTATGCCCGTCATACCTGTACTCTTTTTTCTCTTAGCCTTTGTTTGGCAAGCTGCTGTAAGTTTTAGATGAAATCTTTAATACTCTCCTAAATTCATGATTCATTTGAAAAAAAAAAACGAAAAAAAAAAGATTTGAAAATAGATAATATTAGGTACGACTTACCTTACATTACTCGATTTAAAAAGACAAATTCTTGTTTGTATATTGAATTGAGGAACCGTGGTGATGAATTTGAGCTAGCTTATTTCATCATTCCGACCTTACTGCAGACAAGGCCTTTATTAGGCCCTACACAATACCTAAGTGGGGATATGATAAGAAATTTTTGGTAACGAAAGAATCTTATTACAAATAATTTGCATTTTGATGTGTCATGTCAAAATAGTGTATATGATACAAAAAAAATAAGGAATCTATTCCTTTTTTTTTTTCAAAAAAAAAAATGATCTTACCTTGGAGATTGTATAATGATTACTCTCAAACTCTTTGTTTACACAGTGGTGATATTCTTTGTTTCTCTCTTCATTTTCGGATTCTTATCTAATGATCCAGGACGTAATCCTGGACGTGAGGAATGAAAAGTCTTTCCTTGTTTTTTTCTGAAGTTTTTTTTTAGAAACTCTCAAGTGATCAGAAGGAGCGGAGAGAGAGGGATTCGAACCCTCGGTACGAATAACTCGCACAAC